ACAGGATCCCCATTTTTTTTACTACCCGGAGCTTCGATACATTTCGAAATCGAGAGATGTCTACCGGGGGAGGTTCTATCAGACAACAATTAGCCAATCTAGATTTACGAAGTATTATAGATTATTCATTGGTAGAATGGAAAGAATTGGAGGAAGAAGAACCCACGGGGAACGAATGGGAAGATCGAAAAGTTGGAAGAAGAAAAGATTTTTTGCTTAGACGCATGGAATTGGCTAAGCATTTTATTCGAACAAATATAGAACCAAAATGGATGGTTTTGTGTCTATTACCAGTTCTTCCTCCTGAGTTGAGACCAATCTATCATATAGATGAGGATAAACTAGTGACCTCGGATATTAATGAAATCTATAGAAGAATTATCTATCGGAATAATACTCTTACAGATCTATTAACAACAAGTATAGCTACGCCAGAAGAATTAATAATATCTCAGGAAAAATTGCTACAAGAAGCCGTGGATGCACTTCTTGATAATGGAATCTGCGGACAACCAATGAGGGACGATCATAATAGAGTTTACAAGTCGCTTTCAGATGTAATTGAAGGCAAAGAAGGAAGAGTTCGCGAGACTCTGCTTGGTAAACGGGTCGATTATTCAGGGCGGTCAGTGATTGTCGTGGGCCCTTCACTTTCCTTACATCGATGTGGATTGCCTCGCGAAATAGCAATAGAACTTTTCCAGGCATTTGTAATTCGTGACCTAATTAGAAAACATCTTGCTTCGAACATAGGAGTTGCTAAGAGTCAAATTCGAAAAAAAAAACCGATTGTATGGGAAATACTTCAGGAAATTCTGGATGACCATCCTGTATTGCTGAATAGAGCGCCTACTCTGCATAGATTAGGCATACAGGCATTTCTCCCTGTTTTAGTGGAGGGGCGTGCTATTTGTTTACATCCATTAGTTTGTAAGGGCTTTAATGCAGACTTTGACGGGGATCAAATGGCTGTTCATGTGCCTTTATCTTTGGAGGCTCAAGCAGAGGCACGTTTACTTATGTTTTCTCATATGAATCTTTTGTCTCCAACTATTGGAGATCCCATTTCTGCACCAACTCAAGATATGCTTAGTGGACTCTATGTCTTAACGAGTGGTAATCGTCGGGGTATTTGTGTAAATAGGTATAATCCATGTAATCATAGAAACTATCAAAATGAAAATAATAACTATAAGTATACAAAAAAAAAAGAACCCTTTTTTTGTAATGCCTATGATGCAATTGGCGCTTATCGGCAAAAACGAATAAATTTAGGTAGTGCTTTGTGGCTGCGGTGGCGACTAGATCAACGCGTTATTGCTGCAAGAGAAGCTCCCATCGAAATTCACTATGAATCTTTGGGTACCTATTATGAGATTTATGGACACTATCTAATAGTAAGAAGTATAAAAAGGGAAATCTTATATATATATATTCGAACCACTCTTGGTCATATTTCTCTTTATCGAGAAATAGAAGAAGCCATACAGGGGTTTTGGCAGGGCTGTTGTAATTCTATGCTACCCGCGGGAATTCGAGTCTCGCCGGGTTAACTAAGACCATAATTGCGGAATTTATACGTGAATCAAGATCTAGAAAAGGAAGTTTTCCAATCACTGACTCAAACCCATTGTCAAATTCTACTCAGCGCAATATGGAGGTACTGATGGCAGAACGGCCCACTCAGGTCTTTCACAATAAAGTGATAGACGGAACTGCCATGAAACGACTTATTAGTCGATTTATTGATCACTATGGAATAGGATATACATCACATATCCTGGATCAAGTAAAGACTCTGGGTTTCCGACAAGCTACCGCCGCATCCATTTCATTAGGAATTGATGATCTTTTAACAATACCTTCTAAAAGATGGCTAGTTCAAGACGCTGAACAACAAAGTTTTATTTTGGAAAAACACCATCATTATGGGAATGTACACGCGGTAGAAAAATTACGTCAATCGATCGAGATATGGTATGCCACAAGTGAATATTTGCGACAAGAAATGAATCCAAATTTTCGGATGACCGATCCTTTTAATCCAGTTCATATAATGTCTTTTTCGGGAGCCAGAGGAAATGCATCTCAGGTACATCAATTAGTAGGTATGAGAGGATTAATGTCGGATCCCCAAGGGCAAATGATTGATTTACCCATTCAAAGCAATTTACGCGAAGGGCTCTCTTTAACAGAATATATTATTTCTTGCTACGGAGCCCGTAAAGGAGTTGTGGATACCGCTATCCGAACATCAGATGCAGGATATCTCACGCGCAGACTTGTTGAAGTAGTTCAACACATTGTTGTACGTCGAACAGATTGTGGCACCGTTCGAGGTATTTCTGTAAGTCCTCGAAATGGAATGATGGCGGACAGGATTTTTATCCAAACATTAATTGGGCGTGTATTAGCAGATGATATATATATAGGTTCGCGATGCATTGCTACTAGAAATCAAGATATTGGGATTGGACTTGTCAATAGATTCATCACTTTTAGAGCACAACCAATCTCTATTCGAACCCCCTTTACTTGTAGGAGTACATCTTGGATTTGTCAATTATGTTATGGGCGGAGTCCAGCTCATGACGACCTGGTCGAATTGGGAGAAGCTGTAGGTATTATTGCAGGTCAATCTATTGGAGAACCGGGCACTCAATTAACATTAAGAACTTTTCATACCGGCGGAGTATTCACAGGGGGTACTGCAGAACATGTGCGAGCCCCTTCTAATGGAAAAATAAAATTCAATGAGGATTTAGTTCATCCGACACGTACACGTCATGGACATCCTGCTTTTCTATGTTCTAGAGACTTGTATGTAACTATCGAGAGTGAAGATATTATACACAATGTGTGTATTCCGCCCAAAAGTTTTCTTTTAGTTCAAAACGATCAATATGTAGAATCAGAACAAGTCATTGCTGAGATTCGCGCGAGAACATCCACTTTGAATTTGAAAGAGAAGGTTCGAAAACATATTTATTCTGACTCAGAGGGCGAAATGCACTGGAATACCGATGTGTACCATGCACCTGAATTTACATATGGTAATATTCATCTCTTACCAAAAACAAGTCATTTATGGATATTATTAGGGGAGCCCTGGAGATCCAGTCTAGGACCCTGTTCGATCCACAAGGATCAAGATCAAATGAACGCTTATTCTCTTTCTGTTAAGCGAAGATATATTTCTAACCCCTCAGTAACTAATAATCAAGCGAGACACAAATTTTTTAGTTCGTATTTTTCTGGTAAAAATCAAAAGGGAGATAGGATTCCCGATTATTCAGAACTTAATCGAATGACATGTACTGGTCGTTGTAATCCGACCATTCTCGAGGGGAATTCTGATTTATTGGCGAAGAGGCGAAGAAATAGAGTCATCATCCCACTCGAATCGCTTCAAGAAGGCGAGAACCAACTAATACCTTCTTCAGGTATCTCAATTGAAATCCCCAGAAATGGTATTCTGCGTAGAAATAGTATTCTTGCTTATTTCGATGATCCTCGATATATAAGAAAGAGCTCGGGACTTACTAAATATGAGACTAGAGAACTTAATTCAATCGTCAACGAAGAGGATTTGATTGAGTATCGAGGAGTCAAGGTATTTTGGCCAAAATACCAAAAGGAAGTAAATCCATTTTTTTTTATTCCCGTGGAAGTTCACATTTTGGCCGAATCTTCGTCCATAATGGTACGGCACAATAGTATTATTGGGGTAGATACGCAAATCACTTTAAATAGAAGAAGTCGGGTAGGCGGATTGGTTCGAGTCAAGAAAAAAGCAGAAAAAATTAAACTGATAATCTTTTCCGGAGATATCCATTTTCCTGGAAAGACAAATAAGGCATTCCGATTGATACCACCAGGAGGGGGAAAAAAAAATTACAAAGAATACAAAAAATTGAAAAATTGGCTCTATATCCAACGAATGAAACTTTCCAGGTATGAAAAAAAATATTTTGTTTTGGTTCAACCTGTAGTCCCATATAAAAAAACGGACGGTATAAATTTAGGAAGACTTTTCCCGACGGATCTCTTGCAGGAAAGTGATAATCTACAACTTCGAGTTGTCAATTATATCCTTTATTACGACCCAATTCTTGAAATTTGGGACACAAGTATTCAATTAGTTCGGACTTGTTTAGTGTTGAATTGGGACCAAGACAAAAAGATCGAAAAGGCCTGTGCTTCCTTTGTTGAAATAAGGACAAATGGTTTGATTAGAGATTTTCTAAGAATCGACTTAGCGAAGTCACCTATTTCGTATACCGGAAAAAGGAACGATCTATCGGGTGCAGGATTGATCTCTGAAAATGGATCAGATCGCGCTAATGTCAATCCGTTTTCTTCCATTCATTCCTATTCCAAGGCAAGCATTCAAGAATCCGTTAATCCAAATCAAGGGACTATTCATACGTTGTTGAATCGAAATAAGGAATCTCAATCTTTGATAATTTTGTCATCATCCAATTGTTCTCGAATAGGTCCATTCAACGATGTAAAATCTCCCAATGTAATAAAAGAATCAATCAAAAAGGACCCCCTAATTCCAATTAGTAATTCGTTGGGCCCCTTAGGAACAGGCTTTCCAATTTCTAATTTGGATTTATTTTCCCATTTAATAAGCCATAATCAGATCTTACTAACTAACTATTTGCAACTTGACAATTTAAAACAGAGTTTTCAAATACTTAAATATTATTTACTGGATGAAAAAGGTAAAATTTATAATCCCTATTCATGCAGTAACATTATTTTGAATCCATTCAATTTGAATTGGTATTTTATGCATTACAATTACTGTGAAGAGACATCTACAATTGTTAGTCTTGGGCAGTTTCTTTGTGAAAATGTATGTATAGCCAAAAAAGGACCGCATTTAAAATCGGGTCAAGTTCTAATTCTTCAAGTTGACTCTGTGGTAATACGATCAGCTAAGCCTTATTTGGCTACTCCAGGAGCAACCGTTCATGGACATTATGGGGAAA